CGTTGAGTATTGTCCAACAAATTGTTTATCAATGACTGAAGAATACGAACTTTCGAGTTATGACCGTCACGAATTGAATTATAATCAAATTGCTTTGGGTCGCTTACCAACGTCAGTAATTGATGATTGCACAATTCGAACAATTTCGAATTCGCCTCAAAGAAAAAATAGCTAAATCTCTCGATTCAAAAAAATCCTCAATTAACAATTAAATTCAAAATATAAAAATAAATTAAGGTTAAGTTTGGATCTAAAAGAACTAAAAGAATATAAAAGAATAAGACTTTCCTTGACCAATCCAAAGGTTGGTTAAACTTGTTGTTTAGTTTAGATTCAAAATTGATTTATATATTAGAGTAATGATTTTAAAATATATATTTTAAAACTATTCTTGTAGATATTGAATGATAGGTCTCCAATAACACTATATACATCAACCCCACCTATTCAAATGATTTAATATTTAATTAAAATTAACTTAAAGTTAAGAAGTATGATAAACATAAAAAAATAGAGTTACTTCTTTTTTCCTGGTCAGGTCAATAAAGTCATGAAATATTTCGATTTATATATTTTTTTTAAATGGATTTACCTGGGCCAATACATGATTCTCTTTTAGTCTTTCTGGGATCGGGTCTGATCTTAGGAGGTCTAGGAGTGGTATTACTTCCCAATTCAATTTATTCTGCCTTTTCGTTAGGATTGGTTCTTGTTTGTATATCCTTATTCTATATTCTATTGAGTTCCTACTTTGTAGCTGCTGCGCAACTACTTATTTACGTAGGGGCTATAAATGTTTTAATTATTTTTGCTGTGATGTTCATGAATGGTTCAGAATATTACAAAGATTCTAATCTTTGGACTGTTGGAGATGGGGTTACTTCGATGGTTTGCGTAAGTCTTTTTATTTCACTAATTACTACTATTCCAGATACGTCATGGTATGGGATTATTTGGACTACAAGATCAAACCAGGTTCTAGAACAAGATTTGATAAGCAATAGTCAACAAATTGGAATTCATTTATCAACAGATTTTTTTCTTCCATTTGAACTCATCTCAATAATTCTTTTAGTTTCTTTAATAGGTGCAATTGCTGTAGCTCGTCAATAAAAACTCAGCAATTAAAAAATTCCATGCTTGTTATATGTGATTCAATCAAATCGATTGAATTGTTATTTAGATTCAAATGAATGAGATTGATAAGGAGTTGTTTAATGATGCTCGAACATGTACTTGTTTTGAGTGCCTATTTATTTTCTATCGGTATCTATGGATTGATCACAAGTCAAAATATGGTTAGAGCCCTTATGTGTCTTGAACTTATATTGAATGCAGTTAATATAAATTTTGTAACATTTTCTGATTTTTTTGATAATCGTCAATTAAAGGGAGATATTTTCTCAATTTTTGTTATAGCTATTGCAGCCGCTGAAGCAGCTATTGGACTGGCTATTCTTTCATCAATTTATCGTAATCGAAAATCAACTCGTATTAATCAATCGAATTTGTTGAATAAGTAGTATTAATCATAGGAATTCTAATATTCCTAAAGAAATTCATTCGAATTAGCATGTTAAAGTATAATCTTGTCTGCAAAAACATAAGAAATCAAAGTATTTTGGCCATTCCTTTTATATTTTATAATAAACCAGTACAGAAGTAAATTGATTAGAAAAATTCTGATAACTTGTCGATTCATCTGGTATATAAATATAGGATTTGTTTATAAACTTACTAGGTCGAAAATTTATGACGTCCAAAATTCTATAGATCCAATGTCACATTCAGTAAAGATTTATGATACATGTATAGGATGTACTCAATGTGTCCGAGCCTGCCCGACCGATGTATTAGAAATGATACCTTGGGACGGATGTAAAGCTAAACAAATTGCTTCCGCTCCAAGAACGGAAGACTGCGTTGGTTGTAAAAGATGTGAATCCGCCTGTCCAACAGATTTCTTGAGTGTTCGGGTTTATTTAGGAGCTGAAACAACTCGCAGTATGGGTCTAGCCTATTGATACGTTCCAACAAACTCTACTTGAATCCATTTTATTTTTTTTACCGACAAGACCCGTGCGCAAAATATTTTGAGCACGGGTCTTTCTGGTCCAAGTGTATCTTGTCTTTACCACGAATTTTTTTCCTTGGTTAACAATAATTGTAGTTTTGCCAATATCTGCGGGTTACTTAATTTTCTTTCTTCCCCATAGGGGAAATAGGGCTATTCGGTGGTATACAATATGTATATGTATTTTAGAACTCCTTCTAACAGCCTATACATTCTGTTATCATTTCCAAGCAGACGATCCATTAATCCAACTATTGGAGGATTATAAATGGATCCGTTTTTTTGATTTACATTGGAGATTAGGAATAGATGGACTCTCTATAGGACCCGTTTTACTAACGGGATTCATTACTACCTTAGCTACTTTATCAGTTTGGCCTGTTACTCGAGATTCTCGATTATTTCATTTCCTGATGTTAGCAATGT